AACATCTTCGGGTGTCGAAGGAATTGGACGCATAGAAATTCAAAAAAGAATCGACCTGATACAGGTAATAATATATATGGGATTCCCAAAGTTATTAATAGAAAATAGACTACGAGGAATTGAAGACCTAAAAATAAATGTACAAAAAGAATTGAATTGTGTGAACCGAAAACTCAACATTGCTATTTCAAGAATTGCAAAACCTTATGGACACCCAAATATTCTTGCTGAATTTTTAGCCGGCCAATTAAAGAATAGGATATCGTTTAGAAAAGCAATGAAAAAAGCTATCGAATTAACCGAGCAAGCTGATACAAAAGGAATTCAAATACAAATAGCAGGCCGTATCGACGGAAAAGAAATTGCACGTATAGAATGGATAAGAGAGGGAAGGGTTCCCCTACAAACCATTCGCGCGAAAATTGATTATTGTGCCTATACCGTTCGAACGATTTATGGGGTATTAGGTATTAAAATTTGGATTTTTATAGACGATAAATAATAAGAATAAGACTTTGGTCTGTCTATTTCGGTTTAAGAAGAGAACACAACATTTTTTATTTTACGTCAAACCCATTATAATTTAAAATTCCACAAGTTTAAATAAAATTTTTATTCATATTTTTTTGATAGAATTGCTATGCTTAGTGTGTGACTCGTTGGTTTTTGCTATAATTTTATTATGTCTAAAATGGTAAGAACCCATAATATGAAATATGAACTAATAACTATAGAACTAATAACCAACTCATCGCATCACATTATCCGAATCCAAATAAACAGTCAAGATATGCTTTTTTAGTCTTATCGTTGCAGCAACTGAATTTTTTTTATGCTAACTAAAAAAAAATATAAAATTCATTTTTAAGCAAAAAAAATTAAAATAGAAAAAAAAAGATACGGATAAATGGAAAGATGAGAGAAAGAAAAAAATCAATATAAAAGATATAGGATTCCAATATAATATGTATATATGGTCTTTGAAACATTTCATAAACAACAACAATGTAATAAAGCATTAATAAAGATTCTCGGATAATTATATGAGATGAATCTGTAAAAAACGTATGAGCTTCAAGCCAAGAAAGACTAAGGGGGTTGGCTAAATAACTAATTTCATTAGGAGCTCTGTTGTCCAATTCAGGTCTAACTATCTATGAATCAAGAAGCGGTGGGAACGATGGAATCCGTGAATACATAAAGATTCTGTTGAAAAGGAATCCTGATAATTCAGTGGGAAGGATGGCGGAATGAACCCGAAATAAACCTGAAAAATAATAAACTAACTCTACAGTTGAAATAGAGATTGAAAGAGTAAATATTCGCCCGCGAAAAATTTTTTTTAACAATCTAATTAATAAATTAAATAAATATCTTGATTCAATAGATTATTGCATGTATATCTTAATTCTCTTCTAAATTTTTAATTTGCGAGGAGCCGGATGAGAAGAAACTCTCATGTCCAGTTCTGTAGTAGAGATGGAATTACGTAAATAACCATCAACTATAACCCAAAAAGAACCAGATTCCGTAAACAACATAGAGGAAGACTGAAGGGAATATCTTATCGAGGAAATCATATGTGTTTTGGAAGATATGCTCTTCAGGCACTTGAACCCTCTTGGATCACGTCTAGACAAATAGAAGCGGGCCGCCGAGCAATGACACGAAATGCACGTCGCGGCGGAAAGATATGGGTACGCATTTTTCCAGACAAACCAATTACAGTAAGACCTGCGGAAACACGTATGGGTTCGGGTAAAGGATCTCCCGAATATTGGGTAGCTGTTGTCAAACCCGGTCGAATACTTTATGAAATAAATGGGGTATCAGAAAATATAGCCCGAAGGGCTATCTCAATAGCAGCATCTAAAATGCCTATACGAACTCAATTCATTATTTCAGGATAGAAACGTAGAACCAAAGGAAATAGATCTTTTTTTTTTTTTGACAAATAATATTTCTTTTTAGTCCTTTGTATTTATTTTTGCATTGAAAGAACAGAAAAAAATATGATTCAACCTCAGACCTATTTGACTGTAGCAGACAACAGCGGAGCTAAAAAATTGATGTGTATTCGAATCATAGGAGCTAGCAACCGTCGATATGCTCGTATTGGCGATGTTGTTGTTGCTGTGATCAAAGAAGCAATACCAAATTCTCCCTTAGAAAGATCAGAAGTAATAAGAGCTGTAATTGTACGTACCTGCAAAGAACTCAAACGTGACAATGGTATTATAATAAGATATGATGACAACGCTGCGGTTATCGTTGATCAAGAAGGAAATCCAAAAGGAACTCGAGTTTTTGGTGCGATTGCCCGGGAATTGAGACAAAACTTTACTAAAATAGTGTCATTAGCTCCTGAGGTATTATAAGCCTAAGAAATAGGATATTTGAATGAGTAGACTGTATATCACGTATATACCCTTCTAAAAAAAACTAAGAAAAAAGCATGTTGATTATAAAAAAATTTGGAGACACCGCGGATTTTAGTTCACCATGGGTAGGGACACTATTGCTGATATAATAACCTCTATACGAAATGCTGACATGAATAGAAAAGGGACGGTTCGAATAGCATCAACTAACATCACCGAAAACATTGTTAAAATACTTTTACGAGAAGGCTTTATTGAAAACGTGAGAAAACATCAAGAAGGAAAGAAAACTTTTTTTGTTTTAACTCTTCGACATAGAAGAAATAGGAAAGTACTATATAGAAATACTTTATATTTAAAAAGAGTCAGTCGACCTGGTCTACGAATCTATTCGAACTATCAGGGAATTCCTAGAATTTTAGGAGGAATGGGGGTTGTAATTCTTTCTACCTCTCGCGGTATAATGACAGATCGCGAGGCTCGACGAGAAGGAATTGGAGGAGAAATTTTATGTTATATATGGTAATATGGTAATTCCTCTAACATCGAATATATGAATTAGATCAAAAATTACTTAGAATGAAAGAACAAAGCGGTATGTTCTGGGTTCGTTTAGATAATGAAGATCATATTCTAGATTATATTTCATTAATTAAAGGATACGACGGAGTTCTATACGTATCAGAGGATAGGGTTAAGATTGAAGTAGTTTATGATTGAACCAGAGGTCATAGATACAATTTATAGACATAGACTCTGCACTAAGGATTCAAATGATTAAAATTAAATGGTTTTATAACTTCAACACCCCCTGTTCGCGAGAATACAATTCAAAATTTCAAATATCAAGAAACTTTATTTCTTCCAAAAACTAGATTAAGAATTAAAATTAAGGAACGACAAATATGAAAATAAGGGCTTCTGTTCGTAAAATTTGTGAAAAATGTCGTCTGATCCGCAGACGGGGACGAATTATAGTAATTTGTTCTAACCCAAAACATAAACAACGACAAGGATAATTATAATATAACTCAAAATACTAAAAGAGGACGACTTTCTTGAGTAATGGAATGTAAAAAAATGAAGAATTTGTTTTGGCATGAAATGGATATATCCATATATCTCTGACTCATATTTATGAAATGATAATATAAAATATGGCAAAAACTATACCAAAAATTGGTTCGCGTAAAAATGGACGTATTAGTTCGCGTAAAAGTGCACGTAAAATCCCAAAGGGCATTATCCATGTTCAAGCAAGTTTCAACAATACCATTGTGACTGTTACAGATGTACGAGGTCGGGTTGTTTCTTGGGCTTCCGCTGGTACTTGTGGATTCAGAGGTACAAAAAGAGGGACACCATTTGCGGCTCAAACCGCAGCAGGAAATGCTATTCGTACAGTAGTGGAGCAGGGCATGCAACGAGCAGAAGTCATGATAAAGGGTCCTGGTCTCGGACGAGATGCAGCATTACGCGCTATTCGTAGAAGCGGTATACTATTAAGTTTCGTACGGGACGTAACCCCTATGCCACATAATGGCTGTAGGCCTCCTAAAAAAAGGCGCGTGTAAAAAAAGCATTGAAGATATTTCAAGAGAAATAAACAATTCAAAGATATTTATAATATATTAATATTACTATGGTTCGAGAGAAAATACGAGTATCTACTCGGACACTGCAGTGGAAGTGTATTGAATCAAGAACAGATAGTCAATGTCTTTATTATGGGCGCTTTATTCTTTCTCCACTTATGAAAGGTCAAGCTGACACAATAGGCATTGCAATACGAAGAGCTTTACTTGGAGAAATGGAAGGAACATGTATTACACGTGCAAAATCAGATAAAATACCACATGAATACTCTACCGTCATAGGGATTCAAGAATCAGTCCATGAAATTTTAATTAATTTGAAAGAAATCATATTGAGAAGTAATCTATATGGAATTTGTGAAGCGTCTATTTGTGTTAGGGGCCCTAGATGCATAACTGCTCAAGATCTCATTTTGCCGGCTTATGTAGAAATAGTTGACAATACACAACATATAGCTAGTTTAACAGAACCAATTTATTTGTGTATTGGATTACAACTCGAGCGAAATCGCGGATATCATATAACATCGCCCAATAACTTTGAAAACGGAAGTTATCCTATAGATGCTCTATTCATGCCTGTTCGAAACGTGAATCATAGTATTCATTCTTATGGTAATGGGAATGAAAAACAAGAAATACTTTTTCTCGAAATATGGACAAATGGTAGTTTAACTCCGAAAGAAGCACTTTATGAAGCCTCCCGAAATTTAATTGATTTATTTATTCCTTTTCTCCATGCGGAAGAAGAAAACTTACATTTAGGGGACAATCAATATAAAGTTTCGTTACCACTTTTTACCTTTCATGATAGATTGGCTCAACTCAGAAAAAAAAAAATGGCATTTAAATCTATTTTTATTGACCAATTAGAATTGCCACCTAGGATCTATAATTGCCTCAAAAAGTCCAATATACATACATTAGCGAACCTTTTGAGTCAAGAAGATCTTATTAAAATTGAACATTTTAACATAGAAGACGTAAATAAAATATTTGACACTCTAGAAAAACATTTGGGAATTGAGTTACATTAAAAAAAATTGAATTTTACAGAAATTTGACAGACTAAATCAAGAATTAAATTGAATAGATATAATGTATCTAGGTAAAAGTCACCTTGAAGTGACTTTTACCTAGATACACCTGTTGTGCTATTTCACAATTGAATCTATTTAAAAAAGACCTAAAGTTAGAGATTTATCAATAGGTAATGTTGCTCCAATACCTAACCAAAGGGCCACTGCGGTACCGACCAAAAAGACGGTTGTAGCTACTGGACGACGAAATGGATTTTGGAATTTATTAACATTCTCTAAAAAAGGAACTGTTAATAATCCCGCGGGTACTGAAACCATTAAAAGAACGCCCAATAACTTATTGGGTACTGTACGAAGTATTTGAAATACTGGAAAAAAATACCATTCAGGTAATATTTCCAAAGGAGTTGCAAACGGATCTGCTGGCTCGCCAATCATTGATGGTTCTAAAACCGCTAAGCCTACGTTACATGCAATAGTACCGAGAATTACGACGGGAAAAATATATAAAAGATCATTAGGCCATGCGGGCTCCCCATAATAATTATGACCCATCCCTTTTGCTAATTTAGCCCTTAATACAGGATCATTCAAGTCAGGTTTTTTTGTTATTAGGATAGGTGAATAAATATTCAATAATTAGATTAAATTCATCCCCCGAAAGAGCCGGACACGCCGATTTTTCATCATCCGGCTCGAGCAAGAATCAAATTAAAAGAAAGAACCGCTCAATATGATATGAATGGTTATTCAGGAAGTATTTACGTTATTGTTCTTACAAATAAATGCTCAACACCCAAGTAGGCTTACAGGGTTGATCACGATCAAATGCTTTCTGGGTCGTCTCCTACCTTATGGTTGGTTTTTTTCTCCAACATTTTTGGATATCCAATTCCATTTTAAATTTAAACCAAAGGGTTTACTTGTTACTAATATAGCCTAGCCTCTATCTGTTCTTTAGATCCCCCGTTTCACTCCGATAGTATCATAGATCAGGTCAATGCAGAGGAAATGGATGCATTTCAATACTATTCAAATCAAACGATTTTAAAATTAATATAAAAATAATAGGAAATAAACATAAAAATTTTTTATTATATTTTAGAATATCACACATTCGACTGGATCTTACGGAGCCCTCTCATGTATGACATGATTCAGGGTTGATCATAGAATAAATTCTCTTTACACGAACCAGCCTATCCTCTGAACTTACTTATACGGCGGTTGGACAAAAGACACATTGGATTATGAATTTCAATGTGGCAGAGTTAAGGGGCATATACCTGCACAGCCTAATCAATAGTTCAAGTCACACACTCCCATAATCCATTTTTTTTTCGGAGAATTACCTTCAACTAGTGATGTTAAATAACTAAATATAAATAGAGTTGAAGGAAAATGTCCAAATACATGGATTATTATTTTCAATAATCCATACACGTAGCAATGAAACACTATTGTTCTTCCCCCAAATGCTAAATGAGAGATTACAAATATCTATGATATACCATTAAATTCTATAAGGGACCAGAAATACCTTGTTTACGTATCATTAAAAAATGCATTAACATAAATACCGCAGTAAGAAGAGGCAATACAAAAGTATGTAAACTATAAAAACGAGTCAAAGTGGATTGTCCCACACTAGCACTTCCACGCAATAACTCTACCAAAGGCGATCCTACTACAGGAATAGCGTCAGGTACACCTGTTACAATTTTTACTGCCCAATAACCAATTTGATCCCGAGGTAAGGAATAACCAGTTACACCAAAAGATGCGGTCAATACAGCCAGAACGACGCCCGTAACCCAAGTCAATTCACGGGGTTTTTTAAAGCCCCCGGTAAGATACACACGAAATACATGCAGGATCATCATTAGAACCATCATACTTGCCGACCACCGATGAACTGATCGTATTAACCAACCAAAGTTAGCTTCCGTCATTATATATTGAACAGAAGCGAAAGCCTCGGTAACGGTTGGACGATAGTAAAAAGTCATAGCAAAACCCGTAGCTACTTGTACTAAAAAACAAGTAAGCGTAATTCCCCCTAGACAATAAAAAATGTTGACATGAGGAGGAACATATTTACTAGTTATATCGTCTGCAATCGACTGAATCTCGAGACGTTCTTCGAACCAATCATAGACTTTATTGAGATAGGTAAAGTGCTAAAAGCCCCCCCTCTAAGAACCGTATATGAGAATTTTATCTCATACGGCTCAAGCAAACACACCTAAATAAAGATTAAAGCTTCTTAATTTATTTTCCTTTTCGGAAGATTCGAAGGAATAAAAATACGAAAGTAAAATTTTTGTATTTGCGGTGATAATGCCAATATATCAAGTCGGCTCATCTATTTTTCTGTTAATTGTTACTGGGGGCTTCTTGAATATTCTCTTTTCCTATTTTATTCTTTAGTCTTTGATTTGTTATTTTTTTAGAATGGGGCTTTTTTTATCAGTGATAGGAATTTCTCTTGTTAAGACCCTATGAATTGATTGAAACCCTAGATTCATACTATAACCACGATGACTCAGTAAAACCTAAAAGCTAAGCCCAAAGATTCCTTGAGTAAGAACCATTGGATCATCACCTATTCAATCAATAACAGAGGTATACTGAATAAAAATACCAAAAAATTTGTCTGTTAAGAACATAAGCATTAAGGAGTTTGAAAGAAGAAAAATCTTTCAATTTATAATGTCTAATTCTTTTTTGATTTGATAAAGAAAAAATTAATTGAATCCGATCCCGAGGGCTGAATATTTATATTAAATAAATATGAATCATAGTTCAAATATTTCTTCATCCATTTTAGATATTCCGTGTTCCAGATACAAAAAAATATCCGACGAAGTAGAACCATCTCTATCAGGATAAGATGACAGATTCGTTCTCTGTACTCTCAATAGGATCAATTATAACAAGTCACACACTCATATTACGGAAATACAGAAAGAAATTCCGCGATCGAACTACCAAAAAAGGGCGTTAAAAATAGAAAGCGTAGCCGTAAAAATGCATTTTTTATTGGAAGGATAGAACTTCTTGGTTCTTTTTAATTCCCCTTATCTTGGAGATTTAATTCATTGAAATTCCATCCAATAAAACGGAAGAATTATAAATTTCCAAAATAATACATAGGAATATTGCAAATAAAGACATTGCAACTCCCATCAAAGGAGTAGTTCCCCACCCAGGAGCTACTTTACCATATTCCGAATTCAACGGTTTCAATAAAACCCCTATGGTAGTTGGTTTTGGACGAGATCTAGAACTACCCTCAATGGTTTGTGTAGCCATAAATCCTCTTTTTTTTTTATTGAGATCTGTTGACTTTGTATACCTTTCCATTGTAAATAAATGATTTTATCATAGATCCATTGAGGTCTTGAAATTATATAATAATGGAAACAGCAACCCTAGTCGCCATCTTTATATCTGGGTTACTTGTAAGTTTTACTGGGTATGCCTTATATACCGCTTTCGGGCAACCCTCTCAACAATTAAGAGATCCCTTCGAGGAACACGGGGACTAGTTGACGTGATGCGCCTTCTGATATCATTACAATATCAGAAGGCCCATCACGTCAATTGAGATAATGAGAAATCATTTAACCCTTTTTAGTTGGAACTTTCGGGGGTTCCCGAAAAAAGATAGCGAAAAAAATTATCCCTAGGGTCGAGACTAATAAAAATGTATAAACCAATGCTTCCATAGATTTGATTGTGGTTTACAATTATAGCTTCCATACCTGTTTACTCGAGATTATTTTCCCGAAAATGATAAAAAGAAAAAGGACGGTGATTTGTATCCTATGTCAAATCACAACAAAAATATAGGAAACAATTTTTTATTAGACTCCTTGTCTTCTTGTAGTTGGATCTCCAAGTTTTTGGAATGTTCCAAATTCTACCTGAGCATCTAAATCGGGGTCAATACCCGCAAAAACATCTCTGAACAAGGTTCTAGCCCCATGCCAAATGTGTCCAAAGAAGAAGAGTAGGGCAAAGGAAGCATGTCCAAAAGTAAACCAGCCCCTTGGACTACTACGAAAAACACCATCAGATTTCAAAGTAGCACGGTCCAATTCGAAAATTTCACCCAATTGAGCACGCCTAGCATATTTTTTTACAGTAGCAGGATCGCTATAACTGACTCCATTGAGTTCACCGCCATAGAACTCAACAGTTACACCTACTTGTTCAACACTATACTTAGATTCTGCTCTTCTAAAAGGAACGTCAGCTCTAACAATTCCATCCCCATCTATCAAAACGACAGGAAATGTTTCAAAAAAGGTAGGCATACGGCGTACAAAAAGTTCACGCCCGTCTTTCTCTCTAAAAATGGGGTGTCCTAACCATCCAACAGCTATTCCATCGCCGTTGTCCATTGAGCCCGCCCTAAACAACCCTCCCTTAGCCGGATTATTGCCGATGTAATCATAAAAAGCTAATTTCTCGGGAATTTTAGACCAGGCTTCGGCTAAACTTTGATTTTCCGCTAACCCGGCGCTTACTTTTCGGTATATTTCTTGCTGAAAGTATCCCTGATCCCATTGATAACGAGTGGGGCCAAATAATTCGATCGGAGTAGTTGCTGAACCATACCACATAGTTCCGGCAACAACAAAAGCTGCAAAAAAGACAGCAGCGATACTACTCGAAAGAACGGTTTCAATATTGCCCATACGTAATCCTTTGTATAGACGTTGAGGCGGACGGACACTAAGATGGAATAGACCTGCTAATATGCCTAATGTCCCTGCTGCAATATGATGAGAGGCGATTCCTCCTGGAACAAAAGGATCAAAACCTTCCACACCCCATGCTGGACTTATAGGTTGTACTTTTCCAGTTAGTCCATAAGGGTCGGATACCCAGATTCCGGGACCATACAAGCCTGTTACATGAAATGCGCCAAAACCAAAACAAGCCACTCCGGAAAGAAATAAATGAATTCCAAAAATCTTTGGCAAATCCAACGAAGGTTTTCCTGTACGTTCATCAGAAAAGATTTCTAGATCCCAATACACCCAGTGCCAAATGGCTGCTAAAAAGCACAAACCAGAAAACATAATATGTGCTCCGGCCACACCTTCGTAACTCCAAATACCCGGATCGTTTATAGTCCCCCCTGTAATACTCCAACCGCCCCATGAATTGGTTATTCCTAAACGAGTCATGAAGGGTATAACGAACATACCCTGTCTCCACATTGGATCAAGAACGGGATCAGAGGGGTCAAAAACCGCTAATTCATATAGAGCCATCGAACCAGCCCAACCGGCAACTAACGCTGTATGCATTATATGGACAGAAATCAACCGGCCGGGATCATTCAATACGACAGTATGAACACGATACCAAGGCAAACCCATGGAAATCCCCCTTTATCAAAGAAAAATGGCACTATGTAACTTTATTGCATTAGAAAAGACTATGATTATCCAATGAACTTATTTTTGTTCACTGGATTATCTCGGAACAAGGGTTAATATTTGTTCTATTCTGTTGGTAATAATAGAACATTTATGTTTGTTAGGAACAAAGAGAAACAAATCTATTCTATATCCGATAAGTATCAATATGCAATGGGAAGTTAATACCATCTTGTATCAGTAAATACTTTGCTACTTGGTGATTGTTATATTCCTAAGAAATTTTCTTTTTTTATTCTGTCTTCATTTTAAACTAAATTTTTATAATCTATGCATAACATTAAGGTTGATATTATGAAGACAATAACTCTATTATTACGTTTCCACATCAAAGTGAACCTTAGTACTTAATTTTTCTTGGATTTAATGCCTATTGGTGTTCCAAAAGTTCCCTTTCGAAGTCCTGGAGAGGAAGATGCTTCTTGGGTTGACGTATAGTGCGACTTGTCAGATATATTGGGTCGTATGGGATTTCCCCGTTCTCTCTCCCGATTTGAGATATCCCCCCTTTCGCCCGAGAAAGATTGAATAATAATAAATTTAGAGCGCGAAAGGCAATTAGATCCTTTAATAAATATGAGTTTTAGGGGGATTCAGATTAACATTATCAATTTAGAATAATTTATGGTTGGCTCGGTAGGACCAAAAAAATGAAGTACCAGGGCTCCGTTTATCAAAAACCCAATTTCATTTTGGGAATATATTGAAGATTACTAGTTACTAGTATTAAATAATATATACTTTAAACTTTTAACTAATAACTAACTGTTTTTATTTTAAATTAAAATATAAACAATTATAGAATAAACAAATGGTATTTCAATATTACGAATATGTGGAATATTAAATTTGACGAAATAAAGAATAAAAAAAACATATGTGGTATTGTCAAAATTTGTCCTATATGTGCAAAAAAAATCGGGCGGATCTTTACCCGGAGTAGAGCATAAACCTAAAAGAATTCAAAAGTCCCATTCAAGAACAAGAAAATGACATCGTGATTTGGATTTCGATGAACTGATACATCAATGAAAAGGAACTTAGATAAGTTTAGTAAATTATATTTTTTTGTCTAAATTTTTAATTTTAATAATATTTTGGATAATTATTAGTAATTGGGATAAGGGGCAAAAAAGCATATTTCTTGAAAAATATAATAGAAAATAATTCTAAATTAAAATATAATTTATAACCTTATAATTGTGAAAACCTCTACAAAACTGAAAAAAGAATCGAACCTACACATTGATTTTTTCACATTTTTTTGAACCGTGTGCATAAAAAGGTGCATGTACGGTTTCTAAGGGATGCCTTTATTATCCTAATCAATCGACTTTATCGAGAAAGATTACTTTTTTTAGGCCAAGAGGTCGATAGCGAGATCTCGAATCAACTTATTGGTCTTATGGTATATCTCAGTATCGAGGATGATACCAAGGATTTGTATTTGTTTATAAATTCTCCTGGCGGCTGGGTAATACCTGGAGTAGCTATTTATGATACTATGCAATTTGTGCGACCAGATGTACATACAATATGTATGGGGTTAGCTGCTTCAATGGGATCGTTTATACTGGTTGGGGGAGAAATTACCAAACGTTTAGCATTCCCTCACGCTTGGCGCCAATGAGTTTTTTTTTGAGAGAAAAACACTATGCCTTCGCCTTCACCATATTAAAAATGAAGTAATAATAGCATGGCACTTTGAATTCGATATGAGAAAATTTTTTCTATATTTATTTTCAAAACATTAGATTATGTATCGAAAGGGTAGTATGAAATGAATAAGATTCCCGATTTTTTTTATTGGGAGTCCGTTTCAGCGTCACAAACTTTTTTCATACTAAAAAATACTTTCTGTTTGAAAGAGTACAAAAAAAGACTTTTTTCCTTATTTTTCGAATCAAAAAGAAACTTTGGGATTGCTAACCTATAGAAGACGAAATAAATATAAAGCAACGGAGCCATCATAGTATTTTTAAACTCCTCCGAAAAGAAGGGTGGTAATTGGATCATTTACTGAGCGGGATCTGATGGATCCTATTTTTTAAATTTCTTTCACAGACATCAAAGTAAATTCCATTGTAAAGCCGTATGCAATGATAAAAAAATGCACGTACGGTTGTTCAATCTATATATTTTAAATTTTTTCTATTAACCCCCTCGCGCGCGATAGAAGAACCCCCCTTTAAGGTATATCATCAGGGTAATGATTCATCAACCTGCTAGCTCTTTTTACGAGGCTCAAACGGGAGAATTTATCTTGGAAGCGGAAGAACTATTGAAATTGCGTGAAACCCTCACAAGGGTTTATGTACAAAGAACGGGCAAACCCCTATGGGTTGTATCCGAAGATATGGAAAGGGATATTTTTATGTCAGCAACAGAAGCCCAAGCTCATGGCATTGTTGATCTTGTAGCGGTCGAATAAAATAAAAATAGTTAAACATTTTAGTTTTCCATTTTATCTTGTCACTGGATTTATCTTAAGGTTCTATTAACTAACTAGAAAAGCATTCGGTTAGGATTGATCTAAACCAGCTCATTATGTATATAATTTAGCATGCCAACTATCAAACAACTTATTAGAAACACAAGAAAGCCAATCAGAAATGTCACGAAATCCCCCGCTCTTCGGGGATGTCCTCAGCGCCGAGGAACATGTACTAGGGTGTATGTGTGACTCGTTCAGATTATGAGTTGGAACAAAAGCAAAGAAAATAAAAAATTTTTCCGGTATCAATGATCCGTACGGGTGATATAGGGTAAAATTGAAAAAGTCATGTGACTCTCTAAAAAAAGTTCTATATCATCTATTATGTATGAAATTTATGGTTTTTTTAGTGTAAATCTAAAAAAAATTTCCCATTGGTGGCGTTAACGTTATCCATTTAGCGGGAAATCCTTTGTTTAAGAGAAAAAATGTATACTCCCTTTAATTTGCAAGAACGGACTAACAGGGTCAGCTATCCAGCTAACCTTAAAAAAAAATACCGTTACTATATAGGTGGATCTAATTAATTGTGAAAGATTTATTACTGGATAATTCATGGGGTAGAGCCAAAAAAAGTTTGAACTGTACAAGTTATCAATATACAGAAATGAAGTTAAGGGGCTCCGGTGTATAGAGAGGACCTCACTGTTTAAGAAGGAACCATAGAAACGAAGGAACCCCACTATATTTTTTTATCTATATGAAAATATAATTTTTAATTTCCATATTATTAACTTAAATAAATTTTGTCTTGTTTCAAGATGCAATGTTGAAAAAAAAAAATAAAAAAACAGTGATCGGGAAGGTTATAGCAGCAAAAGCCATTGGGATTTTTTTTATACATTGGAAAAATACGTTTTGTTATTAATAGACCAGGGGGGGGGGAGAAAAGAATAACTCAATGAAAGAAAATAAATTAGTTATTCATGAAAGTTTCATTTATTCAATTCAATGACTAGAGTTAAACGAGGATATATAGCTCGCAGACGTAGAACAAAAATCCGTTTATTTGCATCAACCTTTCGCGGGGCTCATTCAAGACTTACTCGAATCATTGCTCAACAGAAAATAAAAGCTTTAGTTTCGGCTCATAGGGATAGAGATAGGCAAAAGAGAGATTTTCGTCGTTTATGGATCACTAGGATAAACGCAGTAATTCGCGAAAGGGGGGTGTACTATAATTATAGTATATTTATCCACAATCTGTATAAGAAACAGTTGCTTCTTAATCGTAAAGTACTTGCACAAATAGCTATATTAAATAGGAACTGTCTTTATATGATTTCAAATGAGATCATACAAAAAGAAGATTGGAAAGAATGCCCCGAAATTATTTAAATGAAATTCCCCGGAGTTTATTCTCCGGGAGTATAGAATCGAAAAGAGTCTGATAAAATATGCTAAATAAAAATATTCAAAATAAAAACGATTTTTTATCTTACATTATGATACAACAATCAAATTGGGAGTTTCGGGGTTTTTTTAGAACCAAGACGCAATCCATGTTTGAGTTCAGATTCCTTTTTTGATTCAATTCCTAATATATAAAAGCACATTTTTTATTTATTTTTGGTTCTCAAACTATAAGTTCTATTAGTTGACTCGGTTCTTTCAAATTGTTTCTCATTATTAAGAAAAGGTAACAAAGATAAAATACGGGCTTGTTTTATAGCAATAGTAATTAATCGTTGTTGTTTCAAGGTTAATCTATTTACCCGCCTAGATAATATTTTTCCTTGTTCGCTAATAAATCGACTAATTAAACTCATGTTTCTATAATCAATTCGATCCCCCGGTTGGATCGGGGGCAAACGCCTCCGAAAAGATCGCTTGGATTTAATAAAAGGTCGCTTGGATTTATCCATAGTTTCTTTAATTTATGTACCGAAAATCCTACTTCTTAATTATAATTTTTTTTAGGTCCAGCCGAAATAGGATTTAGTTTGTTTATTTTTCTTTTATTTATATTTTATAAATAAATATTTATATATATAAATAGAAAAAAATAGTAAATAATATATAATTAAAATAATAATAATTTAGTCCTGTCCCCCTTCGTTGAACGGATGATAGCGTTTTTATTTCTTTATCTCTCCATGAATGGTATGTTTGTAACAATAGGAACAGAATTTTCGTAATTCTAACCGACTAGGTGTATTGTGTCGATTCTTTTGAGTAATATATCGGGAAACGCCCCGGGATTCCTTATTCACACTCTTTCGAACACAACTATTACATTCCAAAATAACTTTAACTCGGACATCTTTCCCCTTAGCCATGAACCTCCTTTTTATTTTTGGGATTTTTGATTTTTGATTCAAACAATTTTTATATTTTTTTTTCAACCCGAAGTGAAGAAGAAAAAATATAGGCTAATTATAAAGAGTAATAAAAAAGTATAAAAATTAACAATTATATATACGTAATCAAACTCAAAAAGTTTCAAACGTCTACTCACATTATTTAATTAAGTATCTTGTATAATATATAATACTCTTATGCTAAATCCATTTTTTTTATTTCCATTCTGTACCCCTCTACCTTTTCTTCTTTAATTGCCCTAAAAAATAAGGGGCAATTAAAGAAGAAAAGGTAGATTTAACGTCATCAAAACTTGAGTTCAGATCCGAATAAAAAAGGGGTATTAGTCACAGAAAATCTATTCTATCTCTAACCCCCATTAAAACCTTCTCGTGTTAATAACTAGAATTAAAAAAAGGGGAATGTCAACGCATCTGGGAAAAAACGATTGATTTCTATTAATAGACCGGCTAAAGACCCAAACCATAGAGTACTTAGTACCGGTGCTACGGAAAGATATGTTTTTAGATCTCGCATGGAAAAACCTCCTTATTAATTTATGTAATGTATAAAATAAAGGTAATACATATCTAATCTATGAACAGATGTATATATAGATAGTCAAGGATTTTTTGGGTTTGTAAAGGAAATGCCTAAGCTAAAAAAAAAATGGACAAAGATAAGATATTTATTAAGAATAAGTAAGATAAGAAAAATAAAAGCATAAACTTCCTACGAAACGGAGCATTCAACAAAAGTCTTTTCTTTTTTTAAGTTTATGACAAGTTTTTTTCATATACATAATATACATAAATAAATAAAAGCTTTTATATGATATGAGACTAAAAAGAAGAAATGGAATGGCAAGATAAATCATGTCATTTTAGGGTAAATAATTAATATAATAATAATATAAATAAGTAAGGATATGGAAAACAAGACAAGGATTCTTTACAATTAGACTATTGTAACCAATTGAACTAAAAGGGATGTAGCGCAGCTTGGTAGCGCGTTTGTTTTGGGTACAAAATGTCACAGGTTCAAATCCTGTCATCCCTACCTTTGACTCTACGAAGTAAGGAGGAATTTGTTGAAATTGAGACATATTTTTATGATACGAGATATAATATCGTATGCATACAGGATGTAGATAGAGTTTTGGGTTACAAAAAACAACAGTCTTATCCATTTTTTGTGATAAGAAAGCGCTCTTAGTTCAGTTCGGTAGAACGCGGGTCTCCAAAACCCGATGTCGTAGGTTCAAATCCTACAGAGCGTGCTTCCATTCTTGCTAGGTCGAAGTGAATTCGCGAATTAAACTGAAATAATTAAAAAAGAATATAAAAACGACCCCCCTTATCTCCACTCCACAAGAGGTCAAATTAAAATTAATTTAATTAATCAAAAGTCCAACTGATCACCACGTCTGTATTGTAAATATGCAGTTACAAATAATCCAGCCAAAGTAATAGGAATTAGGCCTAAAACGATTCCAAATAGAAAAACTTCAATCATTTCAATTCGTTTGAAAAAAAAGTATAAGGTAATATCTATCCCTAAATATTAACAGGAATTGCCCAGGAATCCCAATAACCAAAAAATTTAAATTGCCACCTCTAAAAGAACCCGAGATAAAGATTTCTTGAGTTGTTCATTTTCAAATAAGTCGTATCTTGTTCAGACCTATAAATAGAACGGAAGTTATAGTTAAAGCCGCTAGTAAAAAACCGAAATAACTTGTTAGAGTAGGCATGAAAGAGCTAAATGGAATATGTTCTTTTTATGCATATTTATAGAATAAAGCACTTACCTAAGTTTCCATTTCGAAAGGTTTGAGGAAAAATAAACAAAAATTAATAAATAGTTAAAATTTATATTTTAAGAAGAATCAGTTCAATTGAAAGTTTTTGATTCATCAATTATTACATTAAAGTAAGGTATAAAAAAAATAAATGACTTATTATCTGTGACATCTACACAGCGCGTGATTTTGAATCAACAGATTTTTTGAAAAACTCTTGAATAAACTAATCTAATTAATATTAAAAAAATAAGAACTCTCCCATAGAATTTAATTTAAAAATGAAATTTTTAATCGCTTTCACTGTAACCGAGAATAAAATTGAAAAATCATTTTCATCCATCTAACTAAAAAATATTTTGAATAAAAAAAATAAAATCTTTTTTTTGCCCAACTGGATTCTAAGACTAGTAATTCTTATTATCTTTGCCG